AATTTTGTAGCATTTGACTCCGTACTACTGAAAGATTTAGCCGCACATTTGAAAAATAGCCCAAATAGTAAAATGAATGTTCGGATAATTGGTTTATATGGATCGTTCCTGGTTGAAACCAAACAAAAAAATGACATTGCCATAAATGGAAAAAATAGTATTTCCATTTATTCATCAAAAGAGGTGCATTCTTTGAAGCCAGAATAGATTTTCCTTGATATCGAACATAATGAATGAAGGGATCCTTGAACTTGAAGAATGATAAGGTCGACGAAAAATCCTTAGCAAAGACTTCCACAAGATGTTCTATTTTTGCATAGAAAAAGATTCGCTCAAAAAGAACGCTAAAAGATTTGAATCGTAAATTAGAGGATTTGTTATGTAGAAAAAGGAAGATAGATTCGTATTCATATACATAAAAATTATATAGGAACAAGAAAAATCTTGTATTCCTTTTTGAAAAAGTAGAAATCGATTTTTTTGGAGTAATAAGACTATTCCAATTACAATAGTAATAAATAAACAACCTTAATAAATGAAAGAAAGGGGCATCTTTCACCCAGTATCGAAGGGTTTGAACCAAGATTTCCAGATGGATAGGATAGGGTATTCGTATATCTGACACATAATTTAAATATGTAAATTTATCTTCGAAAAAAGGAAAAATGGAATGAATTGATCTCAAATTATTATAAGATTTTACGATTTCTGCCTCCTCTAAAGAAGAGCTTAATTGTAGGGAAAATGGAATTTCCACGACGACGGCAAAACCCTCTGATATTATTTGAGAATAAAAATGATTATTATACCCCCAAAATGGATTTTTGTTAGAATCATTCGTAGAAATAATCAAATGAGTCTGTTGATACATTCGAGTAATTAAACGTTTTACAATTAGTAAACTAGATTTATTATCATAACCTACATTTTCTACAAAAATAGATCTATTTAAATCATGACTATAAGCGAGTCCATAAATATACTCCCGAAAAATAAGTGGGTATAGGAAGTCCTGTTGACGAGATCTATTTAGTTGTAAATATACTTGATATTCCTCCATTTTAAAAATTCGATTTAATTTAGTCAAAGGATCCGGGATTCATTGGATTATCAAATGATACATAGTGCGATACGGTCAAAACAGGGTATTCTATTATATATTTGAATTATTTATATATTTGAATTATTAGAATAAAAAAAAACGAAAATAGATACCTAGAAAACAAGTAAAACCCATCAACGGACTCTCTCTCCTCGCTTTTTCCATCTAATTGTTCTAGGATAAGAAGCTAGTTAGAAATCCTTTATTTTTTTTTTTTCTCAGATCAATCGCTCTTTTGATTTTGGAAAAAAAAATATCTTTATCAATATACTCTTTCTTCTACACATTTATCGCTACCCCATAACATAATGGAGAATAGCTAATAGTTAGGACTCATAACAAAAATAAATAATCCATTCGTAGGAAAAGCTTTTCCCACATCAAGCACTAATCTCTTTTTAACATACAATTAGATGGGGTAATCATTCAAATTTAAAATGAAAGCTCGTTGCTTTTTGTTTCCCTAAAATTGGAGCCGTCAAGCTCTATCCCTTTATTAATTCAACCAAACTTAATTTTTTTGTTCCAAGCCAAGAATTCAAACAAAAATTTGGGCCGGATTCAATAAGAATGGAATATTTTTAGAATTCGCCATTGATACGACATGCTGCTTTTTCCATTCCTTCCTTTCTGGATCAGTCGTGGTCTTACAAACTCTACCGATGGTATGGACGAACCAATTGCTTCATAGAAATGTGTAAAAAACGGAGTCGCGCTTAAAAGCCGAGTACTCTACCATTGAGTTAGCAACCCTAAAAAAAAAAAATAGGATGTGTATATCCAATCGCAATAAAAACAAACAATAAAAACAATAAAAATAAAAAGATTGAATTGTCTAAGAAAATATTACATTAAAACGGAAAAATAGAAAGAAAAAAATTAAAAATGTCAAAGACGAATCGATTCTAAACATACAAATGAACAGATCAAATGAAAATAGAAAAAATTTGATCAAATCAAATAAAAAAGAAAAATGAACAATGATAAACCACCTCTTTGTCTACTATGTTATAGTCTTTGTCTACTATGTTATACATTATACATACATTTTTTTTTTATTATTTCTATTGAATCAAAAAATAACTTCTTGTTTGTATCACAGAAAATTCAACGAACCCGCCATTTGATGAAGTAAAAAAAGACCATGTAACATGAATAAATAATAAATGGATCGATGGATCGATTTATTTATTCACGATCGGATTATATTTGTTTGATACACTGTTGTCAATATTAGTGTTGAAAAAAGAATACAATCGAGAAAAAAACGAATTAAAATTAGAAAACGAAATATTATTTCATTTCAATATTTTAATTAATTCTATTATGATTATTCTATTATTCTATTATTAATTCTATTATTAATTCTATTATTAATTATTAATTATTTTTTTTTTT